CGGCTGTCTCAAACTTCTTCATAGCATTATCGATTAGAAATGCATTTTCTAGCATTTGACTACGTACCACCAAAGGATTTCGTCGCCGACTGGAAAGATAGCCCAGAAAGTTGATAGAATCTTTGTGTAAGTGGTTTATATGAACCCTTCCGGGTTGAGACCACACATGAAAATTCCATTGCCATAAATTGACAAAGTAATATTTCCATTTATTCATCAGAAGGGGCGTATCTTTTGAAGCCAGAATGGCTTTTCCTTGATATCTAACATAATGCATGAAAAGATCCTTGTACAACCGTAAGATGTCCTGAAAACCATTAGCAAAGACTTCGACAAGATAGTCTACTTTTCCATAAAAATGGATTCGCTCAAGGAGGACTCCAGAAGATGTTAATCGTAAATGAGAAGATTGATTACGGATAAAAAAGAAGAAGAATTCGTATTCATATACATGAGAATTATATAGGAACAAGAAAAATCTTGGATTACTTGTTGAAAAACCGGAAATTGATTTCTTTGGAGTAATAAGACTATTCCAATTAAAATACTCGTGAAGAAAGAATCGCAATAAATGTAAAGAAGAGGCATCTTTTACCCAGTAGCGAAAGGTTTGAACCAAGATTTCCGGGCGAATGGGATGGGGTATTAGTACATCTAAGACATAATTGAAATGTGAGAAATTGTCCTCGAAAAAAGGAAATATGGAATGAATTGATTGGAAATTATGAGATTTTGCCATTTCTTTCCCTTCTAAGAAAGATACTAATTGTAGGGAAAATGGAATTTCCACAATGACTGCAAATCCCTCTGATATCATTTGAGAATACAAATTATTGTTGTGTCCAATAAATTGATTTGGATTAGAATCATTAGCCGAAATACTCAAATGAATCTGTTGATACAACAAAGTAATTAAACGTTTCCCACTTAGTGAACTAGATTTATTGTCATAACCCCCATTTTCCAACGAAATCGTCGATCTATTTAAACCATGATCCTGAGCAAGTGCATAAATATACTCCCGAAAAAGAAGTGGGTATAGGAAGTTATGTTGCTGAGATCCATCTAGTTCTAAATATATTTGAAATTTATCCATTTGAAATTAGATTTCAATCTAAGGTAAGGGGTTTATTGGATTATCAAATGATACATAGTGCGATACAGTCAAAACAAGGTATTGTAGTAAAAAAGCGGATACCTTGGAAACGGGTAGACTCATTACCGGATTCTCTATTCTCGCATTTTCATTTAATTTAATTGGTTTATGTTTGTTATAGTATAAACAGGCGGTTAGAAATCCTTTATTTTTTCAATCCAATCGCTCTTTTGATTTTGGAAAAAAGATATCCTTATCAATATACTGCTTCTTCTACACATTCATTTCCAACCCATAATAGGGACTCTAACTAATAGTCAGGACTCATTAAAAAAATCGATAATCTACTCATGGGAACCCCCTTCCCCGCATTAGGAACTAATACCTTTTTAACGTTTAATTAGATCGGGGAATCATTCAAATTCAATTAAGAACAGAAGCTCGTTTCTTTTTATTTCCCTAGAATTGGAACCATAGGGCTCTATCCATTTATTCACTCGACCCAACTTTGAATTCAATTTTTTTGTTCCGTGCCAAGAATTCAAACCTGATTTTGAAGCGATTCAATCAGAATAAAATATTCTCAAAAGTTTCCATTGATACGACATGCTAGTTTTTCCATTCATTCCTTTCCGGATCAGTCGTGGTCTTACAAACTCTCCCGACGGTATGGACGAATCATTTGTTTCATATAAATGTGTAAAAGATGCTAGCCGCACTTAAAAGCCGAGTACTCTACCGTTGAGTTAGCAACCCGAATAATTCAAATGTGTAGATACAATCGGAATAAAAAAAAGAAATTGAATTTCACAACGTAATCAAAATATTAAACTAGCAAGAAATCGAATAAAACAATTTCCAATCGATTCGGAACATAAAAAAAAGACAAGACTTCTTGTATAACAGTAAATCCAGCGAACCCGTCAGTTAAATGAAGTAAAGAAAAAAACCAAACCTCTGGTACGGAGATAAATAGATCCGTTTATCCACGATCAAATTATAGTTGTTCGATACGCTGTTGTCAATATGACTGTAAATGTTGAATATGAATGTTGAGAAAATAATGTAAAAAATACAATGGTGAAAACAAAAAGAATTTATTTTTAATTTAATTAAAATCAAATTGATTCAATCAATCAATATAAGTAAAATAAATAAGCTTAATCGCCTGTTTTGTGATTTATTAATCGATTTACAACGACAAACAACAAAACGCCCGATCCCGGTTGTAAGTAATGTAAATTTTTCTATTTCTCGACCCAATTACTTCATTGTATTCATTTGATCTTTTTTCTATGCATCTTATATCAATAAAATTCTAGCAATAAAATTGATTTTTTTTGTCCTTATACTTCCAGAACATGATATTCTATGTCTATGGTAACAATATTAAAAAGGAATAATAAATAGGTATGACTAGAACAAAAAAAGGGGACGTGGTAAAGAAAAAGAAAAAAGTTATACAAAACTAGATAGGAGTCATCCACACCCTCTTTTTTTGTTCTAGTCCTTAATTGAATTTCGTTTGATTAATATGAAGTTCCGTAAAAACCCCCGCTTTCTTTGAAATATCATGAACCGTTCCTGTAGGTTGAGCGCCCTTATCAAGGAAATATAAAATAGCAGGAACATTTAAATGGGTTTGATTATTTAGCGGATTATAAAACCCCACTTTCCGAAGATCTCTTCCTTCTCTTCGGGATCGAACATCAATTGCAACGATTCGATAAACAGCTCATTGGGATAGATGTAGATGAATACCCCCCCTAGAAACGTATAAGAAGTTTTCTCCTCGTACGGCTCGAGAAAAAATGATTAGAAGTTATGTCTATTAGAGATTTAAGTCCTTCTTTTTTTCTTCTTTTTCGAAAACAAAAAAAGCATTCGTACTCTCATAACTCAAGTTGGATAACTTTCAAATAGCCCAAAAGAAAATCTTTAGGGATTTCATTTTTTGAGTGGTCTCTAACCCCCTTTTTGTTTGTCTCATTTCGAATCTATTTTTTGATTCTTCATTCCCATTCTGATCTAATTGTTGAGACAATTGAAAACGGTATTTCCTTGTTCCAGGATCCTTTCTTTATCTTTGACTTGAATCATTGGGTTTAGACATTACTTCGGTGATCTTTAATCGTTTTTGTTTTCAAAAATGGCGGCAACACGCCCCTTTTTGCGATTTCTTTCTATCAAAGAATCACACGAACAATTGGTTCCTGTACGATCCACCTTTCATCGAACGAGTTTTACCAATTCCAACAGATTTTCGTTTTGGTTTTGGATTTCAAAATTGCTCGAATCGGATCCTTTCGATTTCTATATCGAAAATATATTTACGAAGTTTGTTCCAACTTATTGATTGGTATTAACCCTAGATCATTGCTCCTGCGAAATGACTAAATACTTTCTACTCGAGCTCCATCATGTCCTATTTACACTACAACCCACCAAAAAACGAGAATTGAGAATTCTAGTAAAACAGAACAAAGTATGTCGAGCCAAGAGCCCATTCATTCCTAGATAATCTAAAATCGAAAACGGTGGATGGAAAAAATCCACAGCTGATCATGTCCTTCAAGTCACACGTTGCTTTCTACCACATCGTTTCAAACGAAGTTTTACCATAACATTTTTCTAGTTTTAAGCCGGTATGTAATTGATTCAATCATGGAATCATGAATAGTCATTGCTTTTGTCAATACCCAGTACTTTTTCCTTCGATATGAAAGGAATAGCTAATTTATGAAGAAGAAATCTCAGTAAGAATTCAATTTCACTCTCTATTTTATTGCATCCATGCAATATTTCTTTTTATTTCTAAATAACTAAATAAAAAGAACACGAATAAAAAAAGAACTTCTTTTTTTTTGAATCCACGTTGCATCTTCAAACGATTTGATAGAATAGATTCAACAATCTTACACTTCTTCGAGTACCAACGACTCATAAGAAACATTAAAAATATTTAACAGTAGGGTAAGGGCTCAAAAATCTTTTCAAAAAAAAAAGAAATAACGCTATCACTGAAATAGAAGGATGTGGCTGTATGAAAGGGCCCCGTCTCAATTGTTATTACATAGATTTACAATTATTCATTAGAGCCAAACACCAAATACCCCCCAAAAGGAGGGGTCAAAGAAAATCCATTCCAGATGAAACTAGATTATTTTATTTGTTAATGAGATTTGGACAGACACAATTGATATCTTCCATCGCTCACTAACTCATATGGACTCCCATTCCCAATACATTCTGGGGGGATGATGAATCATAAATAAAATCCTGTTTTTTATTTACGTTTACGAGATGCTAGACTCTTTTGTATAGATAAAAAACAAAACCAAAAAGGTCCAGATTAATCCATTCTTTACTATTTTTTATTTTACCCTAAACTAGTCTTAAGAAACTTAATTCCATTGATTGAATTCAAACTCTTGTGATCTATGTTCCTATCTTACTTGGATCACAAATGGATTCAGTTCCATTTTCGTATTATTTGAACTCGATTCAATTTGTAAAAAACATCTGATTGAGAGAAGAATTTTGAAAATTCAAAACAAGAAGTACATTTTATCAAAAGTTGTACTCTTAACTCTTAAATAGAAGGTTGCCCAAAACGGAAATTGGGATTCTAATATATATAAGAGTCCGCTCTGGGACGGAAGGATTCGAACCTCCGAATAGCGGGACCAAAACCCGTTGCCTTACCACTTGGCCACGCCCCATTTCAATTTCCCTTCGATACTAATAAACACTAATATTGGCTGTTCGTCAATTCCCGGCAAAATTTCTCTGGAATAAATTAGATTATTGTTTTAATGTTAAGATTTTGACACGAGTCGATGTAGAATTAAACTCCATTTATTGATCATTACATATAATTCAATTAAGATATTGTATGAAAGTATGCTTTCTTCTATTCTCTTGTAAGAATTGAAGGATTTTTGTTTTGATTGGTTCGGCGCAAAGAAGTATTTTTTTGTCTACCTTACTTTCTTTTCTTCATTTTTAGCTTATATCAATAACATATTAATAACTCAATCAAAATACAATTATCTCCAAGAACAAAATGTTTGTTATGCTTAATATCTTTAGTTTGATCTATATCTGTCTTAATTCTGCCCTTTATTCAAGTAGTTTTTTATTCGCCAAATTACCCGAGGCCTACGCTTTTTTGAATCCAATTGTAGATGTTATGCCAATAATACCAGTTCTATTTTTTCTCTTAGCCTTTGTTTGGCAAGCTGCTGTAAGTTTTCGATAAGATCTTTAATACTGTCTTAGAAAAATTCATGATTTATTCAAGCTCGAGAAAAAAGATTTTAACAATTGATAAGACTTATCTGGTCTTACAATAGGAACGAACCCTCAATTCAAACAGTAAATTTCTTAAGCAAGCACGATAAATTTCGATTCCCCCATTTCACGATTCTATTCCGACCTTTTTTCACTGAAAGACCCTATTAAAGTCCATCACAATATTGAATTCGAATTGTGTGAATTTCTAAAAATAAAAAAGAGTTTTTATTTCTATAAATTCGAAAAACCGATTCATTTCTTGGTGTCAAAATAGGATATGTAGTATAAAAATAGAGAATCTATTCTCCTTTCCCCCCAAAAAGAATAATTTGGAGATTATGTAATGCTTACTCTCAAACTCTTTGTTTACACCGTAGTTATATTCTTTGTTTCTCTCTTCATCTTCGGCTTTCTATCTAATGATCCAGGACGGAATCCTGGACGTGAAGACTAAAAAATAAGAAGGTTTTCTTTGCTTTATTCTGATAAATGTTCTTAGGATTTTATTTTATCTATTCCACATCTTTAACTAGTCAAATAAAAAAGCAAAAGGATTCGCTAAATTCGAATTTGAAAGATACCAAGCCATCGATGGAAACGGAAAGAGAGGGATTCGAACCCTCGGTACGAATAGCTCGTACAACGGATTAGCAATCCGATGCTTTAATCCACTCAGCCATCTCTCCTAATTGAAAAAAGATAATTACTATGTTACATTACACAAAAAACAATGCTTGAAAAAAAAAGCCCTTCTTTACTTTAATTTACTTTAACTTTATTACTAACTTTAACTTTATTGCTATTACTTTATTATATAGCTTATATAGATTTTTTTATTGTATTTTGTATTGTATTATACAGATAGATACAACTTTTATCAGCAAGTTCATTTTTCATTTTTTTTATTTACTTTTACTGGAAACAAAGGAAAAGGGGAACGATGGAGTTTTGCACAATGCATTTTTGGTATGGCTTAATTTGTTTTGTCAAGCCATATCTGTCAAAATTCCTTCAAGAACCGAATTAGTTATTTTATTTCATTTTTTTTAGTTATTAAATTTCGTTTAGTTTAAAAAACGAAATAAGTCCTTCTTTCCTAATTTCATTAAGACTCCTGACAAACACATCAACACTCTAATCTCTAATTTGCATTTCATGGTTGTTTTTTTTTATTTCTGTCCTATTTTGATTACGTCCGATTCCCTTGTTCGACAAAAGGCCCGTTTCTATTATATACAATAATCGTATTGTGGCGGGTATAGTTTAGTGGTAAAAGTGCGATTCGTTCTATTAAGCCCCTTAATAGTTAAGGGGTCCCTCAGTTTAATTCATATTCCGATTAAAAATAAAAACTTTATTTCTTAAAAAGATTTCATTTGAACCCTTTACCTCTAAATGAAAGATTCGAGGAAGAATATCCATTCTCGTGATTTGTATCCAAGAGTAAATTCTAAATTGAAAATTTGGATTATGAAATTACGAAACAAAATTTTTGGGAATTTCGAATTGGATCAATCTTTCCAATTGAATAAGTAGAAGGAAGGGATCCATGGATAAAGATAGAAAAGTCTATTTCCAATCGTAACTAAATCTTCAATTTTGGGTTTGTATAGGGTAGATTGAAGCAAAATAGCTATTAAACGGAAAAGATAACTTTGGTTTACTAGAGACATCGCCATATTCATATTCTACTTTTTTAGCTCGAGAGAAAGAAAATACTTTTCCTAAGGATTCTTTTAAATAGAAATAGAGAACGAAGTAACTAGAAAGATTGGGATTGTTATAACGGTACTCTTCTAGAGGGATCGTCTAGAAAGCGAATTGTTTTGAATGCATTCAGACAAAAAGCTGACATAGATGTTATGGGTCGAATTTTTATATTTCGTTCCCGTCTTATATCTTGGAAATTTTTCCATCTTCCATAAAGGAGCCGAATGAAACCAAAGTTTCATGTTCGGTTTTGAATTAGAGGCGTTAAAAATGGTGAATTGACGTCGACTATAACCCCTAGCCTTCCAAGCTAACGATGCGGGTTCGATTCCCGCTACCCGCTCCATATGATAATTCTATCAATAATTATATCAATTCAGTGATGCATTAATTCAATT